TAAATTCAATGGATGAACTCCCTCCCGATGGTATTGAATCGAATCAATATTATAAATAATAATATCTGAGCTATCAAATAAACTCATCGTAGAGAATTTAATAGTATACCATAGGAAGATCTTTTATCCACACTGAATCAAATGAAAAAAGGGAACTTCTATAATAAATGGAATATAATATACAGAATTGTGATCAATAGTTCAGTGTGCAATTTGAATGAAATAGATTTTTCAAATGAAAATTAGTAAATTGACTAATTGAGGTTACCCAAAATCATAAGCAGACACAGAGATAATTTAATTTGGAAACGCATCTCATGGAGAGAATTAGATTCCCTTTATTTTGAGTTTGGGTCATATAATAAATTTATTCCATTTATGTATGTGCTACCAAGAACTCTGCGATACTCTCTGTTCATATTCCATTATGAACAATCGAAAAATAAGATCCGATATATCTTGGAATCCTGAATATAATGCGACCAAAATAGAATGCTACCGACAATGGTAGTAATCAAAATATATCTTTATACCATCAAAAAGATACCCTTTATTCTTGGGAATGAAATTCTGACCTACCCCCCTTGTCCCATCTTTCACAGAAAACATAGAGTTTCATTGATGGATTTATTGGATTCGTCGGGACTGACGGGGCTCGAACCCGTAGCTTCCGCCTTGACAGGGCGGTGCTCTAACCAATTGAACTACAATCCCGGGGAAATTCGGGGATATAGTAGAAAATTTGACTCCTACGTATCAGGTATTTCGTAAGGACAAGAATTTATACCATCTCATGGTAGATTGGCGAATTACTGGGCCGAGCTGGATTTGAACCAGCGTAGACATATTGCCAACGAATTTACAGTCCGTCCCCATTAACCGCTCGGGCATCGACCCAGGAATAATCCATTTTAGACTTATTGGTAATCCCTGATCAACTTCCTTTCGTAGTACCCTACCCCCAGGGGAAGTCGAATCCCCGCTGCCTCCTTGAAAGAGAGATGTCCTGAACCACTAGACGATGGGGGCATACTTGATCGACCGCCATCATACTATGATCATAATATCAACAGTTTTTTGAAATTGTCAATATAACTATAATGGAATGACATGATTCGATCCAAGCTCTATTTTCATTATTTCAGAATTTTTTTTTGATTCGTTTTTTATGAATTATTCATTCTAATTGCCATTCATTTTACTTCATATAATATTATATTCATATAATATTATATTATAGAACTAATTTCTAATTATCTTAATTTATTAATTTTCATTTATTATATTAAATAATAAAATAGAAATATTAAATAATAAAATAGAAATATTAAATAATAAAATAGAAATATTAAATAATAAAATAGAAATATTAAATAATAAAATAGAAATATTAAATAATAAAATAGAAATATTAAATAATAAAATAGAAAATTTAGAGTACGAAAAATACAATTTGGCCCGGAATCTAATAATTTGTCGAAAAAGAGGGGGTTTAATTCCATTTTTTACGATTGATTCCGTTATTGTATTGGTAAGATATGCCTAGTTTACACTAAGCTAGGAGATTCATAAATGAGAAATCTGAGAAGAAGGATCAAGATAAGTTATCGAAAATTGTTTTTATCTAATTCGATTTCTCTAATTCGATATAGAATTACTTGAATTCTAATTTAGTTAAAAAATGATAATTTAGTTCAAACGTCGTCCTTGAAACAAGTCATTTTTCTATAGTTGCTATGAAAATCTTCAAGAATAAGTTACAAATTAGCCACTATGAATCTACTGCATGTACTTCATGTATATAATATATGTACATAAATTTATTTTATCCACAGAGCGACTCATTCAAGAATTGAATTCAATAGGCCCTTTTAACTCAGCGGTAGAGTAACGCCATGGTAAGGCGTAAGTCATCGGTTCAAATCCGATAAGGGGCTTTAGTCTTTTTTTTATAAAAAACTCGAGCCATAGCTTTGGAAGACAGAATAAAAGTATTGTTACTACTTTGTATGTGTAATTATATGGAATAGTATGTGTAATTATATGTAATAAAAAAAGTAACCAACTTTATTGTATCTTTATTGTATAATAAATTATTATTCTAATGAGTTAGAGTATATTATAATGAATTCATAGTAGAGTAGTGAACATTTTTTAGTAAATTTTCATTATCATGAATAATGATAAGTTGTCTCTTGAATCGCCAAATATCCCTACTTTCCATCCTGTCAATTAAATCGATTGTAAAAATGAGAAATTAACAAACAAAAGAAAAAGTAGGTGGACCTGACCCATTGAATCATGACTATATCTACTATTCTGATATTCAAATTCGATAGAGATGAGATTGGACCAGTTGAACCCTTTTTTTTACTCCATAAGAATTTGTCGATATTTCCGATTCAATCTCCTTATTCCTAGATGTTTAATAGGAATAAATTGTTATTCCGTTACTCCACGGAAAAATTTTTAGTTTATTCCAAGTCACAACATAAAAGCC